CGTTATCGTTTCATTTAGCGAGTGTGATTATCCCTGCCTTTGTTTATGTCTCGGATTGGAACAAATTACTATAATTCGACCCCGCCTGCGGATTAGTCGACATTTGTCACAAATTTTACGAACAGAAGCTCTGATTTTCATATTTGTCATTCCTTATCTTAAATTGTAATTTACTTCTTGGAAGAAAAGAAGTTTATTGAGAATTGGCATTTCGAATCGTATTCTCGCGAAAGGGGTGTTCAAGCCATTTAATCCTTCGAATCCTTGTTATCCTTCGAATCCTTGTTATCCTTCGAATCCTTGTTATCCTTCGAATCCTTCTTATCCTTCGAATCCTTCTTATCCTTCGAATCCTTCTTGCGGAGTCGATAAATTATACGTCCTTTGGTTGAATCATACCGACTTACCTCAACCTTGACTCTATCTCCCGGTAGTATCCGTATAAAACTACGTCGAATCTTTCCTGAAATATAACCTAGAATCAGATCTTCATTATCTAACCGAACCCTGAACATGCCATTGGGGAGCGATTCGGTAATTAAACCCTCATGAATCCATTTTTGTTCTTTTTCTGTCATTCTAGGTAAAGTCTCCTTGAAGTATCAACTAATGAAGGAGGAGCAATATTAGACAACTCGTCTGCTTTCGTTTTTATTTTACAATTTTGAATTGTAAGTTTTGGGTCCAATTTGTATATTAAAAAGATTACCATATATAACATAAAATTTCTCCTCCGATTCTTTCTAGCCGAGCCTCCCGGTCTGTCATTATACCTCGAGAAGTAGAAATAATTACAATTCCCATCCCGCCTAAAATTCGAGGAATTTTTCGATAATTAGAATAGATTCGTAGACCAGGTCGACTGATCCGTTTTAAATTTAAAAGATTTCTACAGGGCCTTTTCCTATTCCTTCTATGTCGTAGCGTTAAAACCAAAAAGTCTTTGTTGTTTTCTCGATGTTTTCTCACGTTTTCGATAAAACCCTCTCTTAAAAGTATTTTGACAATATTTTCGGTAATATTAGTGGCTGTTATTCGAACTACTCTTTTTTTATCCATATCAGCATTTCGTATAGAGGTTATTACCTCAGCAATAGTGTCTCTGCCCATGATGAACTAAAATTGTTGGTGACTCAAAATTTGATATAATCAACATGCTTATTTCTTGTTTTTTTTTTTTTTTGAATATTTTATGAATAAAGGTATATGCGTGAGATACAATCTATTTCTCAATCCATTCTTTCAACTATCCTACTATAAAACTATAAAATAGCGCGATCCCTTTTTATAATACTTCGGGAGCTAATGAAACTATTTTAGTAAAATTAAATTGTCTTAATTCCCGAGCGATCGCGCCAAAAATTCGCGTTCCTTTTGGATTTCCTTCTTGGTCAATAACAACTGCAGCATTGTCATCATATCGAATTATCATACCGTTCTCACGTTTGAATTCTTTACGGGTACGCACAATTACAGCTCTGACCACTTCGGATTTTTCTAGGGGCATATTTGGTACGGCTTCTTTGATCACAGCAACAATAACGTCACCAATATGAGCATATCGACGATTGCTAGCTCCTATGATTCGAATACACATCAGTTCTCGCGCCCCGCTGTTATCTGCTACATTTAAATGGGTCTGAGATTGAATCATATCATTTTGTAATTTGTTCTTTTAATGCAAAGGATAAAAAAAAAGAAATATTTTTTGTCTAAAAATAAAAAAGAAAGAAATAAGCAATTTTTTTTTCACACCCAAGACTCATTTCTGTTAGTTATACCCTTTTCTCCGAAATAATGAATTGAGTCCGTATAGGCATTTTGGATGCTGCTATTGAAATAGCCCTTCTAGCTATATTTTCTTTTACTCCGCCCATTTCATAAAGTATTCGGCCTGGTTTAACAACAGCTACCCAATATTCCGGGGATCCTTTCCCCGAACCCATACGTGTTTCTGCGGCCCTTAGTGTAACTGGTTTGTCTGGAAATATACGTACCCATAGTTTTCCACCACGACGTGCATTTCGTGTCATTGCCCGTCGACCGGCTTCTATTTGTCTAGATGTGATCCACGCGGGTTCGAGTGCCTGAAGAGCATATTTACCGAAACAAATACGATTCCCTCGATACGATATTCCCTTCATTCTTCCTCTATGTTGTTTACGGAATCTGGTTCTTTTGGGGTTATAGTTGATGGTTGATTATGAATTCCATCTCTACTGCAGAACTGGACGTGAGAGTTTCTTCTCATCCGGCTCCTCGCGAATAAAAGAATTAAAAAACAAAAAAGATTTCGAATCTTAATTAATTAAATTAAAATATTAAAATGAAATAATTAACTAATAAAGATTAAGAAATAATTAACTAATTTTGAGATTTCCTATAATCTAATCTATTAGTAATCTATAGATCTTGTTTAAATAGACAATTAAAGATTTTAGTTTCTATTTTCGAAATCATATTGTTATTTTTCAAAATAAAAATAGAACAAATTTGTGTC